AAGAACAAAATGGTTCTATAGAAGAGGTTCATGCTTCCTTTGTTGAGGTGAGGGCAAATGATCTAATTCGCGATTTCATAAGAATTGAGTTAGTCAAGTCCACTATTTCGTATACCGTAAAAAGGTATGATAGGGCAAGTTCCGGATTGATTCCCAATAATGGATTAGATTGCACCAATATCAATCCTTTTTATTCCAAGGCGAAGATTCAATCACTTAGCCAACATCAAGGAACTATTGGTATGTTGTTGAATCGAAATAAGGAATGCCAATCTTTGATAATTTTGTCATCATCCAATTGTTCTCGAATTGGTCCATTCAATAGTTCGAAATATAACAATGTGACAAAAGAATCGGATCCCCTAATTCCAATTAGGGATTATTTAGGTCCCTTAGGCACTATGGTACCTAAAATATCGAATTTTTATTCATCTTACCATTTAATAACTCATAATCAGATCGTGTTAAAGAAATATTTGCTACTTGACAATTTGAAACAGATTTTCCAAGTACTTCAAGTACTTAAATACTGTTTAATAGATGAAAATAGGAGGATTTATAATCCCGATCTATGCAGTAACATCATTTTGAACCCATTCCATTTGAATTGGTGCTTTCTCCATCATGATTATTGTGAAGAGACATCGATCAAAATTAGCCTTGGACAATTTATTTGTGAAAATGTATGTCTATTTAAATACGAACCACACGTAAAAAAATCTGGTCAAATTTTAATTGTTAATGTCGACTTTTTAGTTATAAGATCGGCTAAGTCTTATTTGGCTACTCCTGGAGCAACTGTTCATGGTCATTATGGGAAAATCCTTTACGAAGGAGATACATTAGTTACATTTATATATGAAAAATCGAGATCTGGTGACATAACGCAAGGTCTTCCAAAAGTAGAACAAATCTTAGAAGTGCGTTCGATTGATTCAATATCGATGAACCTCGAAAGGAGAGTTGAAGGTTGGAACGAGCGTATACCAAGAATTCTTGGGATCCCCTGGGGGTTTTTGATTGGAGCTGAGCTAACCATAGCCCAAAGTCGTATCTCTTTGGTTAATAAGATCCAAAAGGTTTATCGATCCCAGGGGGTACAGATCCATAATAGACATATAGAGATTATTGTACGTCAAGTAACATCAAAAGTGTTGGTTTCAGAAGATGGAATGTCTAATGTTTTTTCGCCTGGAGAATTAATCGGATTGTTGCGAGCGGAACGAGCAGGGCGCGCTTTGGACGAATCGATCTGTTATCGGGCAATCTCATTAGGAATAACAAGAGCGTCTCTGAATACTCAAAGTTTCATATCCGAAGCAAGTTTTCAAGAAACCGCTCGAGTTTTAGCAAAAGCTGCTCTACGAGGTCGTATTGATTGGTTGAAAGGCCTGAAAGAGAACGTTGTTCTGGGGGGGATTATACCTGTTGGTACCGGATTCCAAAAATTTGTGCACCGTTCAAGGCAAGACAAAAACATTTATTTGGAAATCAAAAGAAAAAATCTATTCGAGTTGGAAATGAGAGATATTTTGTTACACCATAGAGAATTATTTTGTTCTTACGCGACAAACAATTTCCATGAGACAAATTTACATGAGACATCAGAACAATCATTTATGCGATTTAATGATTCCTAAGAGCGGATTCATTTTCACTTTAACTATCTTTTAACTATACTGGTCTGATTATTGATTTGGTAATAAATAAAATAAGTAATTAAAAAAATTTATGGTTTGTGCCGTGTATCAATGGTCAATCCCCGGTAGAAGGTTCCGTCGGAACAATTATTTATTTCAAGGTACCTCGTCTCTTTGTTAATAATACGAAAAAGAAAAAACAAAAAGGAAGTGTGGGAAAAAATGACAAGAAGATATTGGAACATCAATTTGGAAGAGATGATGGAAGCAGGAGTTCATTTTGGTCATGGTACTAAGAAATGGAATCCTAGAATGGCCCCTTACATTTCTGCAAAGCGTAAAGGTATTCATATTACAAATCTCGCTAGAACTGCTCGTTTTTTATCAGAAGCCTGTGATTTAGTTTTTGATGCAGCAAGTAGGGGAAAAAACTTCTTAATCGTCGGTACCAAAAATAAAGCATCGGATTCAGTAGCATCAGCTGCAATAAGGGCTCGGTCTCATTTTATTAATCAAAAATGGCTCGGTGGTATGTTAACGAATTGGTCCACTACGGAAACGAGACTTTATAAGTTCAGGGACTTAAGAGCAGAAGAAAAGATGGGGAAACTCAACCGTCTCCCCAAAAGAGATGCAGCAATGTTGAAGAGAAAATTATCTACCTTGCAAACATATCTCGGTGGGATCAAATATATGACGGGATTGCCTGATATTGTGATCATCGTTGATCAGCAAGAAGAATATACGGCTCTTCGAGAATGTGCCGTTTTGGGGATTCCAACGATTTGTTTAATCGATACAAATTGTGACCCAGATCTTGCAGATATTTCGATTCCAGCCAACGATGACGCTATAGCTTCAATTCGATTGATTCTTAACAAATTAGTATCCGCAATTTGTGAAGGTCGTTCTAGCTATATAAGAAATCGTTGATTAAGATTAAGAATAATAAAATTAGTTAATGTTAATTATTGGGCAACTCCATAGATTTATTGGATCGGTTACTTTTTTTTTGAATTTTTAAAAATAGAGAAAAAAAAAGAACTGGGGATATTGATATATATTATGATGTTATGTGATTTCTTGGTATCCTAAATATATGATTAATGATTCAAGTTGGTGAGTTTAGAAAAAAATGGTTGAATCAAACTAATTCCTTTTTTGAAGTTCAATTTCTATCAGAGGACAATATGAATGTTATACCATGTTACATTAAAACACTCAAGGGGTTATACGATATATCGGGTGTAGAAGTAGGCCAACATTTCTATTGGCAAATAGGAGGTTTACAAATCCATGCCCAAGTACTTATCACTTCTTGGGTCGTAATTGCTATCTTGTTAGGTTCAGCCATCATAGCTGTTCGGAATCCACAAACCATTCCGACCGACGGTCAGAATTTCTTTGAATATGTCCTTGAATTTATTCGAGACTTGAGCAAAACCCAGATTGGAGAAGAATATGGACCTTGGGTTCCCTTTATTGGAACTATGTTCCTATTTATTTTTGTTTCTAATTGGTCAGGTGCCCTTTTACCTTGGAAAATCATACAGTTACCTCATGGGGAGTTAGCTGCGCCCACGAATGATATAAATACTACTGTTGCTTTAGCTTTACCCACGTCAGTGGCATATTTTTATGCAGGTCTTACCAAAAAAGGGTTGGGTTATTTCGAGAAATACATCAAACCAACTCCAATACTTTTACCAATTAACATCCTAGAAGATTTCACAAAACCCTTATCTCTTAGTTTTCGACTTTTCGGGAATATATTGGCTGATGAATTAGTAGTTGTTGTTCTTGTTTCTTTAGTCCCTTCAGTAGTTCCTATACCTGTCATGTTTCTTGGATTATTTACAAGTGGTATTCAAGCTCTTATTTTTGCAACGTTAGCCGCGGCTTATATAGGCGAATCCATGGAGGGTCATCATTGACTAGTTTTCGAAATAGTCTTTTTTTTAGCTTATCCCAATTCATGCATGGTTCAAGATAATCTGCTTGGTTGGAGAACATAATAGATATAAATACGTATGAATATATGACCTAGAGTCGTAGGAGAGAAGATGAACGATATTACGGAATTGTAAAAAAAAAAAGATGGGTTGGGGAGGTCACACTAGATGTATGTAATGTCTATAAGTCCAGCCACTTTTTGTGTGGGTTTCGAGGAATGATTCCATAATCCGATTCAATATAAAATGTGGCCAGTTTACGTTATGGAAGAAAGAAATGTATATGTAATATGTATATGTAATATTAGATATTCACTAGTTATAAAGTCCTATCTATATATAAATAGAAGTCCTTATGCCTTACCTATATACTAACTAACTATATATATATCTAACTATATGCTATATATATGTAATATATATATAGCAATATATATAGATAGCAATATATATAGCAAAATAAATAAAAAATATATATATATATATGTATTGATATACATATTGATATCGTTATATTGATATATTGATATCGTTGATATCGATCATATTGATATCCATTGCATATATTGATTTGATTGCAGTTTACTGCATTTAGATTAGATGGATTACAAGATAAGTCAAGTCCTTTCTTCTGTTTCATTTGTGATTGTGGATTGGATGAAAAAACAGATGAACTCAAGGATATAGAAGAGTAAAGAACGAAGGATGGAATGAAAGAATGGTTGGAAAGAAATGCAATAACTAGAGCCGTATGTATATGGATTTACAAAAACTTCATCGTGGGTAGAAACAAAAAACGAGATATCGAAGTAATTCTGACGATTCAGTAATATTATCATTAGTTTTTAGTTACTCCGACCCAATAGATCTTAATGATCAAACTTAATGATAAAATTAAGTAATAATTCATTGGTTGATTGTATCATTAACCATTTATTTTTTTTTGGTGCGAGGAACTTACCATGAATCCACTGATTTCTGCCGCTTCCGTTATTGCTGCTGGATTGGCTGTAGGACTTGCTTCTATTGGACCCGGAGTTGGTCAAGGTACTGCTGCAGGCCAAGCTGTAGAGGGTATTGCGAGACAACCAGAAGCAGAGGGTAAAATACGAGGTACTTTATTGCTTAGTCTAGCTTTTATGGAAGCTTTAACAATTTACGGACTGGTTGTGGCATTAGCGCTTTTATTTGCGAATCCTTTTGTTTAATCCTAGAAATGTAAAAAAGTACCTTAGATTACATACTTATTTTACTTTTTTTCTTTATTAACTTGAAATTAAATTGCCGTTTGCTTCTTCGAATTATATCAACACTTTACTCCTATAATTACTTATTTGTTGAGACTACAGGAAGGACTGCTTTGAGGATGAGGAATTACCAGATCACTCCCTTTCTTCCTTCCCGTCCT